ACCGGTGACTGGTACAAATAACATAAAGAAATGTAACCAACGTTTATTGGAAAAAGCAACCCCAAAGATTTGTGACCAAAAGCGGTTAGCAGTGACCATCGAATAGGTCTCTTCAGCTTGAGTTGGGTTAAAGGCACGGAATGTATTTGCACCGTCACCATCTTCGAATAAAGTATTTTCTACGGTAGCACCGTGAATAGCGCATAGCAGAGCAGCACCCAATACTCCAGCAACTCCCATCATATGAAATGGGTTCAACGTCCAATTATGAAACCCTTGGAAGAAAAGGATGAACCGAAATATAGCTGCTACACCAAAACTAGGCGCAAAGAACCAGCCAGACTGACCTAGTGGATAAATCAGGAATACGGAAACAAAAACAGCAATTGGAGCAGAGAATGCGATTGCATTATAAGGTCTCAATTGAACAGATCGAGCAAGTTCGAATTGACGTAACATGAAGCCTATTAGTCCGAAAGCGCCGTGGAGAGCGACAAAAGTCCACAGACCGCCTAATTGGCACCAACGAGTAAAATCTCCTTGTGCTTCCGGGCCCCATAGTAGCAATAAAGAATGTGCTAAACTATTAGCAGGGGTAGAAACTGCAGCGGTTAGGAAATTGCAGCCTTCCAAATAGGAACTAGCCAATCCATGGGTATACCATGAAGTTACAAAGGTTGTACCTGTGAACCACCCTCCTAAAGCGAAATAGGCACAAGGAAAGAGCAATAGACCGGACCAACCTACAAAAACGAAACGGTCCCTCCGTAGCCAGTCATCCATAATATCAAATAAATCATTTTCTTCTTTGGTAAATCTACCAAGGGCTATAGTCATAGTGATCCTCCTATTTAACTACTTCAACCATTTTCGAACACCTCATATCATTATCTGGGTATATGACGGTTCAATCGTCTATAGATGATTCCCCATACACTACCCTTTCCAAAATATTGGGTTTCGAAGATACAATACGGGTCCTTCCTTTCTACTGTACCAAACCGACCTAGGCATGCTAGCTCGCCTCAACTATTCTTTCCTATTCCTAATAACCATCCGATACCCGAATTGTCTTATGCCTTATCAATCAGATTAAATTTATGAAATAACTGACAAGGAGCAACCGATCCCTTCTTTCGCTACCACTTGCTTCCCAGATCTATCTCCCCCCTCCCTTCCATCAACTGATTTAATTGTTGGATCTTAGTGGTGATATTGAGAAAAGATCAACCATTTATGTTATGGATTCTCGCAATTTCTGTGTATATCTGTGCAATTAATAGATTCTCCTAATTTCTATTTCTTTTCTGTGTATACTATATTACTATAATAATAATATGATCTATACTACTATTTATAAATAGTATAGTTATAATTGAATAAAGTAGTTATAGTTAAGTTAATAGTAATAGTATCATATGGTTTTGTTACTGTTTCATTTTTTGATTGTTTTTTTATTGTTTTTTTCTCCCTCGGATGAATCTAAAATTCCAGAGTATTTATTTTCACCCAGAGTATATGTTTTCATGAGTCGAACCAAAAAAAGAAACTTTTAATATTTTCCTCTTTCCTCTTTAACTTAATTAACCGGTAGAAAAAAGGATAACTCTTTCTTTTTTGTCCGCTATAGGAAACTAGAAATGAACGTTCCTTTTCATGATTCGGATTTATTCGCCATTGGCGGAACCAAAATATCGGATGCATCGATAGGGAAATATTTGGTACATGAATTCATGATCAGATATCTATATCCGTATATAAATCCTATATAGACATAACCTAGTCTTTTTTTTCTGGAATCAGTCAAAGATATTGAAAAATGGATTGCTCTTGTAACTCAGAATGAACGTTTTTCGGTGGAGAAAATAAATAGCGATTTATTCCTATGGATATTCCTATGGAGCACCCAGGAGCAAGAAGATTCAACCGACCCGCAATATGTTGTGTGGTCCAAGGAAATTACAGATCTGCTTCCACAATTTCATTTATATCGAATCTTACTATCAGTCTTAGTATCAGAATAGCTGATATAGTCATGATTCAATGGGTCAGGTCCACTTACTTTTTTTATCCATTTATAAATTTTCCGCTGGATTTGATCCTGATTGGAACAAGAGAGAAGTATGAATACTTTGGTAATTGCTACTTGGGTATCTAGAATATCTATGTCCCAAGACAAAAAAAAATATGAATAATGAAAGATGAGGAGGAGTATATCCTTTAGTAACATAGTAGTCTTCCTAATGCGGGACATCCTATTATCATAATGAATGAACAAATGTTCAACCCTATAACTCATTATAACTTTGACAGGCAGTTCCCTTTTTTATCCCATCTCTATCGGATGCGGAAAAATTACCTTTGCAGCTTCATGGAAAAGCCCTTTATCGGATTTGAACCGATGACTTACGCCTTACCATGGCGTTACTCTACCGCTGAGTTAAAAGGGCCCGTTTAATTCAATTCAAGAATTAGCCCACTAAGAGTCTACTGCATATACCTATGCAATTATATCTTGTACATTATATATAATATATATATTGTACATATTATATTTATATATATATATATTACATATTATATATATATACAGATGGATATATATATTACATATTATATATATACAGATGGGGGCTCATTCAGGAACAATGAATAGATTAACCTAGTTTAGGTTAATTGAATTGATAATGATAAGTATGCGGTGAATGGTTCCAAGACCGACCCTATCCTAATTGTTTTTTTGAGGGATCTTAATCTTAATTAAATACATAACATATATATATAATAGTAATAGTCTATGTCTATATAGCTGAATTTTCTGGCTTAGCGTGAGATAGAGATACCTCATCTTAGCGACTTAACGATGCGCGAATCAATGAGTGAAAATTAGAATAAAGAAGGGGTTTTACTTTTTCTGTCGGGCAAGACATCCCCTATATCCTATACTCCATTATTTTGATTATGATTAGATTATATAATCTTTCTTATATAACAATATATAATGAATGGTTTCTGAATGAACAATAGAGAAATTCTATTACATTAATATTACATTAATATTATATGTATATATGTATACGGAATCACGAAAACACGAAAGGTTGTTCGTATCCTAGCATTGTATTGACATTGACAATTCCAAAAAACTACTCATACTATGAGTATAGTATGATGGCGATCGGGTGGGCATGCCCCTATCGTCTAGCGGTTCAGGACATCTCTCTTTCAAGGAGGCAGCGGGGATTCGACTTCCCCTGGGGGTAGTAGGGTACTACGAAAGAAAAGTTGACCATGGATTATCAATAAACCGAGAATTTATTCTTCCTGGGTCGATGCCCGAGCGGTCAATGGGGACGGACTGTAAATTCGTTGGCGATATGTCTACGCTGGTTCAAATCCAGCTCGGCCCAAGAATTCACCGATCCTTGAGGATGATATAACCAATCCGTACTCCAAAAATACATGATGATATGGAGGAAGAAAGAGTCAACCTGACTCTATTTGTTCCTCCATGTTCTGATGTTTCTAACAATCTGGATCTATGAATTCCTTTAAGCTAATCCGGGAAATAAAATGAAAAAGATGAAAAAGAGAAGAGCCCTTTTTCATTGAAAGATGGATTGTCAGTCAATTTGGCAATAACCACGGATTGCTTTGCTATTACTATCCATCTTCTCTTCTATCTATGTGGATATGTATATCTATATATCCGTTCCAAGCGTCGATTACGATCTATTTTTTTTTATATATGATCCATCTATACGGTTATGGTTCGATGAAATAAAATATGAAATATGAAATCAAAATAAATAATAATGTAAGCTGTACACCTCATTTTCCTGGGATTGTAGTTCAATTGGTCAGAGCACCGCCCTGTCAAGGCGGAAGCTGCGGGTTCGAGCCCCGTCAGTCCCGTCCCGCCCTGGGATCCTATGAATCGATTGATTCATCTCTCCACCTTCTGCGAAGAGGGGGAGACAAAGAGCAGGATCTAATTCCCGGTGGAAGGATCCTTATTTCACATTTCTCATCGGGCAAGGGAAGCTCAATTACTAATTGGATTGGGGACAATCTCTTTATCTCGCCCAAATTGCACACTGGATTCTCAATTTATACGTCTCAATCAAGGAAGGAGGATACGGATACAAAAGATCAATCAAAGATCGTGTCCTTCTGTTCTGGGGGTGGAGAATAGAAAATAGAACGAATAATCTTTTTTTTTTCATTTTTCTCTGTCTTTCAAGAAGATTAGATCTTCACAAAAACTTAGCTTAGAACTTAATTAGTTTTCCAGTTCACTTCTACTGTTTGGATCTGTGACGAATGGAATACCGGTCGAACCTCATTCATATGATATCATTCTATAAAGAATGAGGACGGCGGGTTATAGAAAGGAACGAAAGAGTAGAAAAATATGATAAATTAAAAAGGATTCTTGGTTGGGGGTCAGGAATGGAATTTTTCGATTCGGTATGGATAAAAGATCTTCCTATGTTATACTATTCAATTCTCGACGATGAATTGATTTGATAGATCAGATATTGTTATTCATGATATTATAATCCGATTCAGTATCATCAGGATTCAATTAATCCAATCCCATTGAATTTCAAAATTATGGAGAAGGATTTATCATCTCTATGGGATTAGATCCCGATTTCTTGCGAAGCAAAATAAAATTAAATTATGAGATTATGGAAGTAAATATACTCGCATTTATTGCTACTGCGCTGTTCATTCTAGTTCCTACTGCTTTTTTACTTATCATCTACGTAAAAACAGTCAGTCAAAATGATTAATTTGACTGAAACTTGAGTTAGTCTTATTTTATTAGTTTAGTTCTTTTATCAATGATTCAATAAATGAAAGGGATTACAATTCCAAGTCTTAAATGAAATGAGCAGACTGGATTGAATCCGCGGTATATGTATCCAATAGATGAGATAGTACGGTGGGGAGAACTATATGAACCTTTCTACCGTACTATCTATTGTATGAAGATATGGAATTGATAGAGATCAATCTACAATCAATCTACAATATGTATCTACATACATGTGGATGCAAATCCATAAATTCATTATCACAATATATATATATATAAATCACATATTATATTATATTATATTATATAAATCACATATTATATATGTTAATATATATGTAGAATGTAGATTCAAATAGCACTCCCATTCTATCTCTTCGCTCCACCCATCCATTCGTATTTTGATGAATCCGAAATAATCCAACGTTAATAACTTAATTGTAATTGCTCTAATTCATAGGTTTCTCTTTAATTAAGTTAATAACTTTCATTTAAGTATTTAAGTTAATAACTTTCATAATTATAATCAGAAATCAGGATAGATTTTAGTATTGATTAAGTAGTAGAACTAATTTATTTTACTATTGCGAAAGAGTGGAGGAGTAGTATGTGCATATACAAAAGAAAGGCAAGGTAATTTTTTGAGAATTCAATTCCGAAGAAAAAGAAATAATTGTGAATTGGATGATTCTTACTAGATGATCCAAGGAGTTCTATGGTAAGTTATTCGTATCTGGAAAAGGGGTAGTAGACCCCGTCGATTTTTTCATGCTTGAACCCTGATGGTGAGGCGATAAAGCATAAATAAATAAAATCCCAGGAGTCTAAGGTAAGTATATGTGGATCACCGGGCGCTCTTCTTTTCTTATGCGTAGCCTCTCTTTATACAACCACTAGGTTGGGTCGCCTACAGTATAAAGTAGATATTGTATCTACATAATAGCAGAACGACTCCCCCTTTGAACAGTAAAGAGGGAAACAAATAAAATAGGGATTGTTGCTCCTCATTGTAATATCCATAATGATGTTAATGTTATGGTAAGAACGGGTTCATCAAAATGAAATGGAATATTTTGGAGGAATGAATTCGATTGGAAAAAATAAATTTTCTATCATTATCCGGTGAGTTGCTTTGATTTTCTAAATACGAACGTGGGAATAATTGAAATAGCGTTGAAATAGCGGATCCAAAGGTTAAAGGTAATTAATTACTAAATTTCTGTGGAATTTTGAGATGGAAGATATGTTTATTTAAACATAAAACGATCTAATTAATCTTTAATCTATTAATTATTAAATTAATAAATTGATACAAGCTGATTACTCAACTCAATTACAATCAATTAGTAGTACCCTTAGAGTCCACTTCTTCCCCATACTACGAGTGAAAGGGAAAACGTAAAAACTACCATTAAAGCAGCCCAAGCGAGACTTACTATATCCATGTGAATCATGCCCCCTATCTCGATGAATATGAAGGAATTGTTCCATTATTGATCCCTAAAATAATAATAGGGGAATTGGTGGTGCAGAGTCAAAAAAATGAGATTATGACTTAAAGCTATTGACAAACCGATCCAATGGATCCACTTGTAACAAGTTTATATTTCCTATGATTTGTGGTGAGGAAGAATTAAGCACAAGCGCAACAGATACACGTTACCCATTGGAAGTATCAAGGGGATGTTACTAAGGGAATGGAACATGTTGTAATAGTAAGACCTATTGTTTGTTTTGTTGCGTTTCATAGGGAAAATATATCTACATATATACATCAAGATGGATAACTGTCTCTCCCTTTTGATCTAAGCTAAACCTTACTATCTCTGTTTCTGTGAAACAGTCGGTAGACACCCTATTACATTGCGGGGGTTACCACAGCAAAATTCTTTTTTTTTTTTTTTACTTTCTTCTATAGGGGCCAGTCAACCATTCACTATTGAATGACTGGCTGAGCACTGAAATCCTATCGCGAGTATGGTCTGTATACAAAGTATCTGCAGCCCCCTCCACAACCCCTAATTGGATTCCCCCGCGGCGAATCCCAGCGAGATCTAATTCACGACTGAATCAGGAGACACTACAGTGGACATTAGTAGAGTACTGGTAGGGTAAGGTAATTAGGAAAGATTGATAGTTATAGTCTTTCCTATAAGTCAAGCCCCCCTGGATCCTCGGAGCAAAGATTTACAGCCCTTCCTTCATAGAACCTGTGTATTTTGAAGCTGATTCTGAAGATAAATAAAATAAAGTATCGACAGTTCTTTTCGTCCGCCGGGCAAGAATCAGGCCAGTTATATCAGATCAGCGAAGCAGGATTCCGAGCCATTTGTTGTGTTGATCAGGCGACACCCGGATTTGAACTGGGGAGAAAGGATTTGCAGTCCCCCGCCTTACCACTCGGCCATGCCGCCAAAAAATAAATGGGCGTAAATACTCTTTTTTGGAGAGGGTTACTGAATCATGAATCATTGGTTTTTATTGGATTTGCATCTTCCAATCCCGTTTTCCTTATCCATCTTTTTACCCAACTTACTCTTCATCTAGTTGAGATCATTTTCTTAGATTGATTCTATTCTATAGTATCTCAACATAATAAGACCTAAAAACTTCCCTTTTTATTGATTGCATTGAAAGAAAAAGAAAATAAAGAAGAAATTTCCAGTCACAGCCAT